TTGTGATGATTTTGAAATCTTTTATACTAGATAATCTAGTATCCTTATGCATGAAGATAATTAATTCGGTCGTTGTGGTCGGACTCTATTATGGATTTCTGACCACATTCTCCATAGGGCCCTCTTATCTCTTCCTTCTCCGAGCTCGGGTTATGGAAGAAGGAACCGAGAAGAAAGTATCAGCAACAACTGGTTTTATTACGGGACAGCTCATGATGTTCATATCGATCTATTATGCGCCTTTGCATCTAGCATTGGGTAGACCTCATACAATAACTGTCATAGCTCTACCCTATCTTTTATTTCATTTCTTCTGCAATAATCACAAACACTTTTTGAATTATGCATCCACTAATCCAAATTCAATGCGTAATTTTAGCATTCAAAGGATATTCCTGAATAATCTTATTTTTCAGTTATTGAACCTTTTCATTTTACCAAGTTCAATGTTAGTCAGATTAGTCAACATTTATATGTTTCGATGCAACAACCAATTTTTATTTCTAACAAGTAGTTTTGTTGGTTGGTTAATTGGTCACATTTTATTCATGAAATGGGTTGGATTGGTATTAGCCTGGATACAGCAAAATAATTCTATTAAATCTAATGTACTTATTAGATCGAATAAGTACATTATGTCAGAATTGAGAAATTCTATGTCTCGAATCTTTATTATTTTTTTATTGATTACCTGTATATACTATTTAGGCGGAACACCGTCGCCCATTTTTATTAGGAAATCGTCAGAAATTCAAGAAAGGGGTGAAGGTGAAATTGATAAAAAAAAAAAAATAGGTGTAGAAAGAAAGTAGTAAATTAATAAAAAGATTAATGCATAAAAAAAATACAATAAAATATACGAAGAAATTCGACCACCCCCTACATATTTTATAACCTCTCCCAGAAAAAAACTTGTAATACCCACCCCATTTGGAATTCCATCAATTACTCGTCTATCAAAAAAAGAATTTAGTTTAGCTAATCTTCTTACATTACTAATTAAAGATATTCTATAAAAAGCATCAATGTAACCACGATTATATGACCAATCATATATGACATTTCTTATTTTATCTGCAACAATTTTGTTAGGAACATTTTTTGAAAATAAATTAAGTAAGTTTAAATTTTGTAAAGATGAAAAAACAGGCGTATAGAAAAAAGACGCTATAAATATTCCGAAAAAAGCTATACTGACCGAAAAAGTTGCATTTGTGACAAATTCATACCAATTCCCAGAATTATTTGAATTTGGATGTAAACGGTCTATAGACGGAATTAAAGATTTGGATAATATATCCAAATCTAGTCCTTCTTGATTGAAAGAAATTCCTATGACCCCAATGAACAAAGTAAATAGTACTAATACAAGCATAGAAAATAACATAGTATTTTCCGATTCATGGGGATAGGAAAAAGTGGTCTTGTTAGTTTCAAAATGGGTAATATCAATAAAAGGCCATGTTATGTTTTTTAGATTTCTATCAATTCGATATGAATGTGTCTTCTTCCGAAAAAAGGAGGACCTCCCATTATTATTCATTGTTAATAAAGATAATAAATGCATTTTTTTTTTCGCTTCTTTTTCTTTACCCCATAAAGATATTGAATGGAATGAGCTATTTTTTTTTCCATTGTAATTTTTAAAATGAACATTTAAATATCCTTCAAAAACAAGTAAATAGATCCGAAACATATAAAATGCGGTTAATCCTGCTGTGGAACAAGCTATTATTGCGAAAATTGGTGAATACAACCAACTATCATTAAGAATTTCATCTTTGGACCAAAAACAGGCAAAGGGTGGAATACCACAAAGAGAAAGTGTACCCACTAAAAAAGCAGTTTTTGTAATTGGCACATGTTTTGTTAAACCGCCCATAAGAACCATATTTTGACTTTTATCTGGAGAATATCCAACAATAGTTTCCATTGAATGAATAATGGATCCGGATCCTAAAAACAACAATGCTTTTGAATAAGCATGAGTAATCAAATGAAATAAAGCGGCTCGATAAGAGCCCATACCTAGAGCTAACATCATATAACCCAACTGAGACATTGTAGAATAGGCCAAACTTCTCTTAATATCCTTTTGAGCAAGAGCTAAAGTAGCTCCTAATACTACTGTTATTATCCCTATGAAAGCTATTCCATTCATTATGGAAGGTATAACTATGAAAAGAGGAAGAAGTCGGGCTACAAGAAAAATTCCCGCCGCTACCATAGTAGCAGCATGGATAAGAGCGGAAATAGGGGTAGGCCCCTCCATAGCATCCGGTAACCATACATGAAGGGGGAATTGGGCAGATTTAGCAACTGAACCGCCAAATAACAGGAAGGCACACAAAGTAACTAATAAAAGATTAACCTCATTATTATAAATTAAGTTATTGAATATTTCAAACAAATCCCGAAATTCCAAACTACCCGTTATCCAATAAAGACCTAAAATTCCCAATAATAAACAAAAATCCCCTACCCGATTAGTTACAAACGCTTTTTGACAAGCATTTGCCGCAATAGGGCGTGTGAACCAAAAACCTATTAATAGATAAGAACACATTCCAACCAATTCCCAAAAAATATAAATTTGTATCAAATTAGAACTAGTAACCAATCCCAACATTGAAGTATTAAAAAAACTCATATAAGCAAAAAATCTCAAATATCCTTCATCATGAGACATATAATTGTCACTATAAATAAGAACCAGAATTCCAACAGTAGTGATTAATATTGACATAATAGAGGTAAGTGAATCGATCAAGTAGCCAAACTCTAAAGAAAGATCATTATTTATAGTCCAAGACCATACATATTGATAGATAGAACTGTTATTGATTTGATGAATAGACAGATCCACCGAAAAAATCATAACTATACTTAATAATAAAACACTAGGAAAAGCCCACATACGGCGAATATTTTTTGTTGCCGTGGGAAAAAGGAGAAGTCCCGCTCCTATTAACATAGGAACTGGAAGTGGAATGAAAGGTATGATCCATGAATATTGATGTGTATATTCCATACAAAAAAAAATTATTCTTAATTCTTAATGAGTTTTGTTTCTTAGTCGCCAATTTTATCTCTTTTGAAAGGGTTCAGTTAATAAAAAAATTCAGATTAATATAGAAATAGAATTTTCTATTGTTAATTATTCTGAATTTTTGTCTAATATTTCCAATAGTTCAAAGTACGAAGTGAAAATGGGTCAAATGATATGACCAAATTACTAGTGAAAAAGAAACTTTTTTTATTTGAAATAAAAAATTTCTTATTATACAATAATTTATATCCAGAGAGTGAGGATAAATAATTACACCAAAAATCAAAACATTAGTTTATTTTTATATGAATCATAAAAAACAATCCATATGACTCAAAAAAATAAGAAATTTTTTTTTGTAGTTTTTGATTCCGAATCATTAATTCGTTTTGGCACTAATTGATTATTTTCCATTCCAATAAAAAGACATCTATCTTTGGAAAAAGTTTGTAAAAAAGGTTATGATATTCAACAGTTTACTTTAGATAGAAAAAAGGAATTAAGATAATTATTTTTTAAAATCATGTATCTTTTAAACGACCAAGTAAGCAGGATAAAGATAAGGGTTGAGTTCTTAAACTTTTTCGCTGTTATTTTATTCCATGTATAAATGCAATACGACGAAAATAGACCGAGATATAAAAGGATAGTTTTTTTTTTGTAAGAATTACATAAAAAAGAATTACATAAAAGATTACTAGGAAAAAGAAAGACTATGTGATTTTTACATATCCACTTTTTTGAAAGAGTAGAATAGTCTAATTTATAAAAACAAATAGATAAGATAGATATATGGCTAATTAAAGAACAATTCATTTTGAACAATAGATGTCTTTCACATCCAACTATAGCAATGAATAAACTAGTATAATTTTTGAATGGCAGCTCCAAAAAAACGCACTTCTAGATCAAAAAAAAGGATTCGGAAAACAATTTGGAAGGAGAAGGGATATTGGGCAGCATTGAAAGCTTTTTCGTTAGCGAAATCTCTTTCTACGGGGAACTCAAAAAGTTTTTTTGTGCAACAAATACAAACATTGGAATAATCTGAATTAGCTGGACTCAAAGAATAGTCTAATTTCAAAGAATAGTTTCGTATATATATATTGAAATTTTTTATGATTATTGGTTTCTTGCTCTTTTATATTTATATTATTTATAGTTTTTTTTTTAGTTTATATATTTTATAGATATTTTTATACAAACTAAAAAAAAATAAAATATAAGTAAGAATCCCTATTTGCTAATGTTTTGAACTGTTCAATAGAAAATTGACCCCATTTTGGAATTGGCTTTTTTTTAATTAAAATTCTTTAATTTTATGTTTCTCAAATGCAATATTTGTTTACTAAATTGAATATTGAATATTTAGTAAACAAATATTGCATTTGAATCGACTCTTTCAATCTCGACGATTGACTAAAAATCGGTTATTATGATTTCGAGCAAGCCGCTATGGTGAAATCGGTAGACACGCTGCTCTTAGGAAGCAGTGCTAGAGCATCTCGGTTCGAGTCCGAGTGGCGGCATGGCATCTTATTTTCTAAAAGAGTAAGTCCTCTAATGAATTCAATTCCCGATTTCCATTCATATAATTAGGAGATCCTTTTTTTTTCATTTTTTTATATGATATTTTCAACTTTAGAGCATATATTAACTCATATATCGTTTTCGGTCGTATCAATTGTAATTTCAATTCATTTGATAACCTTATTAGTCAATGAAATCGTAGTACTATATGATTCGTCCGAAAAAGGCATGATAGTAACTTTTTTCTGTATAACAGGATTATTAGTTACTCGTTGGATTTTTTCGGGACATTTACCATTAAGTGATTTATATGAATCAGTAATCTTTCTTTCATGGGGTTTTTCCATTTTTCATATAGTTCCAGGTTTTGGTTTTAAAAAGCTTAAAAACTATTTAAGCACAATAATCGCACCAAGTGTTA